CTTTAGCTAATTTAGCTCTTAATACAGGATCGTTCAAGTCAGGTTTTTTTGTTATTAGGATAGGTGAATTCTTATGGATCCATCCCCCGAAGGAACCGGACATGATAATTTTTCATCATCCGGCTCAAGCAAAAATCAATCGAATCAAATGGATACATATAAAATAAATCCATCTGTTATAAAATCTATATGTTATCCACACCTATAGTATATGTTATCCACACATACCTATAGTATATGTTATCCACACATACCTATAGTATATGTTATCCACACATATAGGAAGGATTCTATATGTAAGAAAAAAGTTACCCGATTCCATTTTACGAAGTTGGAACTATACATACCAACTAAGGAATTCCATTTTTACAGGTAAATGCTCAATACCCAAGTAGGCGTACAAAGTTGATCATGATCAAGCGCTTTCTGGGTCGTCTTAGGCCTTGCGATTCACCTTTATCCCAAAAATATATCAAGATTTTTTACATACAAAGGATTTACTTGTTACTAATATAGTCTAGCCTTTGCTCTTCTTTAGATCCCTTGTTTCACTCCGATAGTATAAAAATAATAAATCGGGTCGATGCAAAAGAAATGAATGCATTTTCATACTATTAAGTAAGAAAGTAAAAAAAATAACTAAAATCAAATTTGGATTATGCCAAATCACTTATTCTACTGGATCTTACGGAGCCCTGTTCATGCACGACATCTCAGGTCTGATCATAGAAAAGATTCTCTTCAAGCGAACCAGCCTATCCTTTGTATGGGGCTTACACGGTGGTTGGAACAAAGACACATTTGGTTGTGAATTTCAATGTAGCAGATAAAAGCATATTTCTGCACGGCCCAATCAATAGTTCAAGTCACACACTCCCATAATCCATTTTCTCTTCGGGGAATTCCCTTCAACTATTCATGTCATATCAAATAAATAATAGAATTTTGTGAGGTTGAAAGGAAATATCCAAATACATGTCTTATTTTTTTTTTTTCAATAATCCATATTTGTAGCAATGAAATACTATTGTTCCTCCCCCAAGTAATAAGATAAATGATTGGTTACAAATAGCTAGGATCTAGATTCTCTATAAAGGACCAGAAATGCCTTGCTTACGTATCATTAGGAAATGCATTAACATAAATACAGCAGTAAGAAGGGGTAATACAAAAGTGTGTAAACTATAAAAACGGGTCAAAGTGGATTGTCCCACACTAGCACTTCCCCGCAATAACTCTACCAAAGGCGATCCTATTACCGGAATAGCTTCCGGCACCCCTGTTACAATCTTGACTGCCCAATAACCAATTTGGTCCCGAGGTAAGGAATAACCTGTTACACCAAAAGATGCGGTCAATACAGCCAGAACCACGCCGGTAACCCAAGTTAATTCTCGAGGTTTTTTAAAACCACCAGTGAGATAGACACGAAATACGTGTAGGATCATCATTAATACCATCATACTTGCCGACCATCGATGAACTGATCGGATTAACCAACCAAAGTTAGCTTCAGTCATTATGTATTGAACAGAAGCAAAGGCCTCAGTAACGGTTGGACGGTAGTAAAAAGTCATAGCAAATCCTGTAGCTACTTGTACTAAAAAACAAGTAAGTGTAATTCCTCCTAGACAATAAAATATGTTAACATGAGGAGGAACATATTTACTAGTTATGTCATCTGCAATCGCCTGAATCTCGAGGCGTTCTTCGAACCAATCATAGACTTTATTGAGATAGGTAAACCAAGAGGACCCCCCCCCGAGAACCGTATATGAGAATTTCATCTCGTACAGCTCAAACAAAAACACCCAAATAATAGCCGAAACGGATATGGAATAGAAAGTTTGAAACTTCTTAATCTTTTCATTCAATTTTATCTCAAGACACAAAAGAGTAAAAATCCGAAAGCTCTTTTTTGTAGTTGTAATTATAATGCCAAAAAATCAAGTCGGCGCATTCGTCTTTATGTTGATCGTTACAGGCCTCTTGAATCTTCTATTTACCTACTTATTTCTTTTTCTTTGCTTTTTTATTTGTATGGACTGCGACTTTATTCTTATTTTCTTTCTTTTTGATAGGAATTCTCTTGTTAAGACCCTATGAATCAATTGAAACCTCAGATTCATACCAGAACCGCGATGATTCAATAAAACCTTCCAAGGATTCTTTGAGTAAGAATCATTGGATCATCACTTATTCAATGAATAGAATAGATATAATAATTAAAATACAAAGAAAGGTTTGTCAAAATAAGCATAAACTAAATGAGAGTTTGAAAGAAAGAAGAAAAAATCTTTCGATTTCTAAATAATATAACCTTTTCTTTGAAATTTTTTTGAGTCCGGACGCGAGGTTTGAATATTAAGTATGAATCATAGTTCGAATACTTCGTGATCCATTTCATATATTCCGTGCTCCAGATACTAGAATGGCTATCCGACGGGATAAAACTATCTCTATCAAGATGACAGACCCATTTTCTGTACTATCCATAGGATCAATTATAACAAGTCACACACTCATATTCCGGAAATACAGAAACAAATAAATTTCGCGGTCGAACTACCAAACCAAAATAGAATGGGCTAAAAAAATCCGAGAACTAAAAGTTTAACTTTTTGTATTGAAAAGCGAGGCTTCGTGGTTCTTGTGAATCTAATTCATTGAAATTCCATCCAGTAAAACGGAAGAATTATAAATCTCCAAAATAATAGATAAGAATATCGCAAATAAAGCCATTGCGACACCCATCAAAGGAGTCGTTCCCCATCCAGGGGCTACTTTACCATATTCCGAATTCAATGGTTTCAAAAAATCCCCTACAACAGTTCGTCTTGGACCAGATCTAGAACTACCCTCAACGGTTTGTGTAGCCATAAATCTTATTTTGTATTCAGTGAGATCTGTTGACTTTGTATACAATTCCGTTTTAAATAAACGATCTTATCATAGATCCATTGGGGTCTTGAAATTAGAAATATATAATAATAATGGAAACAGCAACCTTAGTCGCCATCTCTATATCTGGTTTACTTGTAAGTTTTACTGGGTACGCCTTATATACTGCCTTTGGGCAACCCTCTCAACAACTAAGAGATCCATTCGAGGAACACGGAGACTAATTGAAGTAATGAGCCTCCCTATATTGGGAGGCTCATTACTTCAATATTGAAGTTGAGATAATGAAAAATCATTTCATTTTTTAGTTGGAACTTTAGGTGGTTCTCGAAAAAAGATAGCGAAAAAAATTATCCCTAGAGTAGATACTAAGAGGAATGTATAAACCAATGCTTCCATAAATTCGATCGTGGTTTACAATTATAGCTTCCATACCTGTTTATTTGGAATCATCTCCCGAAGAAAATTAAAGAAAGAATCAAAGAAAAAGCAGCGATTTAAATCAAGATTTTTCCAGCAGCCTATGTCAAATCACAAACAGAAAATAGAAGCGAAAAATAAAAAAGCAATATTGCATCAGACGACTTGTCTTCTTGTCGTTGGATCTCCAAGTTTTTGGAATGCTCCAAACTCCACTTGAGCATCCAAATCTGGATCAATACCGGCAAAAACATCTCTGAACAGGGTTCTAGCACCATGCCAAATGTGTCCGAAGAAGAAAAGCAAAGCAAATGAAGCGTGCCCAAAAGTAAACCAACCCCTTGGACTGCTACGAAAAACACCATCGGATTTCAAAGTAGCACGATCTAATTCAAAAATTTCACCCAATTGAGCGCGTCTAGCATATTTTTTCACAGTAGCAGGATCACTATAGCTCACTCCATTGAGTTCGCCACCATAGAACTCAACAGTTACACCTACTTGTTCGACACTATACTTTGATTCTGCCCTTCTAAAAGGGACATCGGCTCTAACAATTCCGTCTCCGTCTACCAAAACAACCGGAAATGTTTCAAAAAAAGTAGGCATACGACGTACAAAAAGTTCACGCCCTTCTTTATCTCTAAAGATAGGGTGTCCTAACCACCCAACGGCTATTCCATCCCCGTTGTCCATTGAACCTGCTCTGAATAATCCTCCCTTTGCCGGATTATTGCCAATGTAATCATAAAAAGCTAATTTTTCAGGAATTTTAGACCAAGCTTCTGATAAACTTTGATTTTCGGCTAACCCAGCACTAACCCTTCGATATATTTCTTGTTGAAAGTATCCTTGATCCCATTGATAACGAGTAGGACCAAATAATTCGATGGGGGTAGTCGCTGAACCATACCACATAGTTCCAGCAACAACAAAAGCTGCAAAAAAGACAGCAGCTATACTACTGGAAAGGACAGTTTCAATATTTCCCATACGTAATCCTTTGTATAAACGTTGGGGCGGACGGACACTAAGATGGAATAAGCCCGCTAATATGCCCAATGTCCCTGCTGCAATATGATGAGAGGCTATTCCTCCCGGAACAAAAGGATCAAACCCTTCCACGCCCCACGCTGGATTTACGGGTTGTACCTTTCCAGTTAGTCCATAAGGATCGGACACCCATATTCCAGGACCATACAATCCTGTTACATGAAATGCGCCAAAGCCAAAGCAAGCCACTCCTGAGAGAAATAAATGAATTCCAAAAATCTTGGGCAAATCCAAAGAAGGTTTTCCTGTGCGCTCATCACAAAAAATTTCTAGATCCCAATATACCCAATGCCAGATAGCTGCCAAGAAGCACAAGCCGGAAAAGACAATATGGGCTCCGGCCACGCCTTCGTAACTCCAAATACCCGGATTTGTTATAGTGCCCCCTGTAATACTCCAACCGCCCCATGAATTGGTTATTCCTAAACGAGTCATGAAGGGTATAACGAACATACCTTGTCTCCACATTGGATCAAGAACGGGATCAGAGGGATCAAAAACGGCTAATTCATATAGAGCCATTGAACCGGCCCAACCAGCAACCAGAGCGGTATGCATTATATGAACGGAAAGCAAGCGACCGGGATCATTCAATACGACAGTATGAACACGATACCAAGGCAAACCCATGGAAATACCTCTTTATCAACGAAAAATAGACACTATGTAACTTTATTGCATTGGAATATGCTATGGACCTCCCCTTTTGATGGATTCTTTCGGAGAAAGGATTAATATTTGTTCTATTCCATTAGTAATAAGGGAAGAATTCGGCTCAGAAGAAAAAAGAGAAGCAGATCTATTCTATACCCGATAAGTATCAATACGCAATGGGGGTTGATTCTATTTTTTATGAATGAATACATCCATATTTGTTCATCATTTAAAGGACCTATTCGTAAGAATTCTCTTTCATTCATTCTGTCTTTCTTTATTTTAGGGACTTAGTCTATTTATGTATAAAATATGCAATATTATTAAGACAATAAACCCATTTTTATGCTTCTACATAAAAGGGTAAAAAAAGAAGGGCGCTCTATTTAACTATATAAATTTCATTATATTATTTAATGCCTGTTGGTATTCCGAAGATTGCATTTAGAATTCCGGGGGATGAAGAAGCTAGCTGGGTTGACTTATAGTGCGACTTGTCAAATATATTGGGTCATATGGGATTCCCCCGTTCTCTCGCCCGATCGAGATATCCTTATGTTTCACCCCAAAAAGATTCTCAAAAATTTGTAGCGTGAAATGTAATGAAGTGCAATTAGAGATCCATTTCATTTTTTTGGGGGGTATCAACCAGATTAATATTTTCAATTAGATTAATATTTTCAATTAGAATGCTTTATGGTTGTCTTGGTTGAATCGATAAAAATGAAGTATCCAGGCTCCGTTTAGAAAAACTTAGAAAAATTAGAAAAACTTAGAAAAACCCAATTGGTAATATTTATGATTACCACCTATATCATAATTTTTTTATTTCAAAATTATAATATAGGAGCGATTTTAAACTGTTAATCAATCGAATAATATGAAAAGTGCGTTGAATATTTGGCAGAAAACATGAAAGAATTTTTAGGAATTAAATTAAATAAAAAAAGTAAATGAAATCCTAGCAAAAAGACATGGTATTGGGTCATTTGTCCTATAATGCGCAAATCAAAATCGGGCAGATCTTTACTCGGAGGCGAGCATAAACCTAAAAAAAAAATTGAATAAAAAATTGATGAAACCCATTCAGGAACAAGAAAATGACATCGTGATTTGGATTGAATCCCAATGAAAAAAATAGATCAATATGAAAAAAATAGATCAATATGAAAAAAATAGATCAATGAAAAGTTTGTGCGATAAGTTTAGCAAATTTTTTCTATATTACAAATTTTTTCTATCTTATAGGAAACCAGGCTAAAACTCATCTTTCTTTAATTTAAAATTAAATTGAAAAGAAGAAAAAGCCACTTCATTAGAAATTCTAAGTTAGAAAGAGCCCACTATAAAAAACGAAGGATGGCTGGAATCTACACATTGATTTTTTCGCAATTTTTGTTGAACCGTATGCATCAAAAGGTGCCTGTACGGCTACTAAGAGATACAATTTTATCCTAAATACAACCGACTTTATCGACAAAGATTCCTTTTTTTAGGTCAAGAGGTCGATAGCGAAATCTCGAATCAAATTAACGGTCTTATGGTATTTCTCAATATGGAGGATCCTACCCAAGAACAGTATTTGTTTATAAACTCTCTTGGCGGATGGGTAATATCCGGAATAGCCATTTATGATACTATACAGCTTGTGCAAGCGGATGTTAATACAATATGCGTGGGGGTGGCCGCTTCAATGGCATCTTTTATCTTGCTCGGAGGAGAAATTACCAAACGTCTAGCACTCCCTCGCGCTCGGCGCCAATGAGTTTTTTTATTTGATTGAAGGAGAAAAGAAAGAAGACTATGCCTTCGCCATATGAAATATGAATTAGTAAGTAATAATAGCATGGCACTTCGAATTCGATATGATATTTTTTTTCTTTCTTTTTTTTTTTCAAACAAAATAGTAGATTATGTATCGAAAGAGTAGTATGAGAGAAAGGACATTTCCAATTTTATCTTAACTGTCGTGGGCCCATTTCAGCGTCAAAAACTTTTTTCCTTTTCACACCAGAAACTATTAACAATATTTATGTTATGAAAGAGTACAAAAAAAGAATCTTTTTTCTTTCTTTTTTTGAAAAAAAAAACTTTGGGATTGCTGAATAAATATATAAAGCAACGGAGCCATCATAGTATTTTTTATCCGAAAAAAAAGAAGGGTGGTAATTGGATTATTTATTGATCTGGGTCTAATAGACTCTATATTTTCTCTTTTTTCGATGAAAGAAAAAAGAGAATTCATTCCATTGTAAAGCCGTATGCAATGCGCAAAAAATGCCTGTACGGTTGTTCATCAGGGTAATGATCCATCAACCTACTAGTTCTTTTTATGAGGACCGAACGGGAGAGTTTTCGCTGGACACGGGAGAACTCATGAGAATTCGCCAAAAGATCACAAAAGTTTATGTACAAAGAACGGGCAAGCCCTTATGGGTTATATCCGAAGACTTGGAAAGGGATGTTTTTATGTCAGCAACAGAAGCCCAAGCTCATGGAATTGTTGATTTTGTAGCGGTTGACTAACAAATAGCAATGGCAACAATTTAACGCGAATCCGCAATTTAATACGGAATGAAAAAAAGGTCTGTTAATAAATAGGTTTATAACCTTTTAACGCGAATCCGCAATTTCGGAATTAAAAAAAAGGTCTGTTAATAGGTTTATAACCTTAATTTAATGCTCTTATGGTTAGGAGCGATCTAATGGCTAAGGTCAATCTAAACCAATCTATTATGTATATGATTTAGCATGCCAACTATTAAACAACTTATTAGAAATGCAAGACAGCCAATTAAAAATGTCACGAAATCCCCTGCTCTTCGGGGATGTCCTCAGCGCCGAGGAACATGTACTAGGGTGTATGTGCGACTTGTTCAGATCATGGGCTGAGAAAAAAGAAACAATTTTTTCAGTATCAACCATCCGTACCAGTGAATAGAATAAGGTCCCCCCGTTCACTATCTAAAAAGATAGATCTCCCATATCCTTCTATTGTGTATAAAATTTATGGTTTCCATTGGCGCAAATCCAATCTTGGCATTTAAGATGAGAAAAAATTCCCCATTGGTAGCAAATGCTTATCCATTAAGCGGGGAAAATCCTATTTAAAAAGCAAAAAGATTATGCTTCGACTCTTGCAAAGAACGGACTAACAGGGTCAACTACCCAATTAATCCTCATAATTAAATACCGTTACTGTATAAGATAAATCTCGTCGTGAAAGATCTATTACTGGAAAATTTATGAGTAGAGCCGAAGAGTGTGAACTGTACAAGTTACCAATAGCATTGATTAAATGAAGGAATGAGCTCCGGTGTATAGAGAGGACCTCACCGTTTACGAAATAACCATAGAAACGATGGAACCCACTATTTATTTATCCATTTCTATTTATACTCCCAATTATTATGCTTTTTTGATACCTAGTATCAATGTAATTTCTTATTTCAAGGCGAAATGAAATGCCTAGAAAAAAGGAAAAAATCGTGGTCGGGACGGTTATAGTAGCAAAAGCCATTGGAATTTTTATTTTATACATTGAAAGAATCTGTTTTGTTATTAATAGACTAGAAAAGAATAACTGAAAGAAAGAATTAGTTATTCATCAAAATTTCTTTTATTCAATGACCAGAATTAAGCGAGGAGATATAGCTCGGAAACGTCGAATAAAAATGCGTTTATTTGTATCAAGCTTTCGAGGGGCTCATTCAAAACTTACTCAAACTATTACTCAACAGAGAATAAGAGCTTTGTTTTCGGCCCATCGGGATAGAGATAGTAAAAAAAGAGATTTTCGCCGTTTGTGGATCACTCGAATAAATGCAGCAATTCGCGGAATGTGGGTATCCTATAGTTATAGTAGATTTATACACAATCTGTACAAGAAACAGTTGCTTCTTAATCGTAAAATACTTGCACAAATAGCTATCTCAAATAGGAATTGTCTTTATATGATTTCCAACGAAATTAGAAAATAAGAAGATTGGAAGGAATCCACCGAAATGCTTAAAATGAAAAGGGGTTCCCTCGAGAATGAACTCGGGGAAGGTAGAGTAGAAATTAGTATGATAAAAAAAAAAATTCTGATGAGGTCATCAAAACAAAATGAGCGAAGACGCTCAATAAGAATAAAAAAAGATTTCTTTTTCTTCCCCAACCCGATTCAATATATTTATTTTTTCTTACGACACAACAGTTTTGATTATCAGATTTTTTGAATAAAGCATCGGTCTACGTTTGAAAATTTTGAGTCAATTGAATTGAAGGGTAAGCCTATTTATTTCTGGTTCTAAGAGTTTTATTTCTGGTTCTAAAAGTTTTATTTCTGGTTCTAAGAGTAGTAGTTCTAGCGGTCGACTCGCTTCTTTCAAATTCTTTCTCATTATTAATATTAAAAATATTAATACGATTATTACGATTACGATTTTTAATATTATTACGAAAGGGTAACGAAGATAAAATACGAGCTTGTTTTATAGCAATAGTAATTAATCGTTGTTGTTTTAAAGTCAATCTATTTACTCGCCTAGATAATATTTTTCCTTGTTCACTAATAAATCGACTAATTAAACTCATGTTTCTATAATCAATTCGATCCCCTGATTGGATCGGGGGCAAACGCCTACGAAAAGACCGCTTGGATTTAAGAAAGAGTCGCTTGGATTTATCCATGATTTCTTTATTCCTTATTTCTAAAATTTCTAAAAGGAATCCTGTCCTTATCTCTATTTCTAAAATGCTATTTTGTTTTGATCGGATCAAATTCAAATTATAGATTATAGAATTAATATAATAAATAGGATTTGGTTTGTTTATTTTATTATTATTTAAATATATATAAACGGAATAATAAATAATATAAATGGAATAATAAATTTAAATATATATGTACTAATTGTAATAGTAATTAAATATATGTAATAATTGTAATAGTATTAATAATAATAGAGTATTATTCATATAAATGAATATATTTATATAAATTAATATAATAATATAGAATATTAATATATAAATAAAATATGCATTATATATAAAACATAATTAATTATATATTTAATAGATTATATACCCAATCTAACTGTCATATTCTCATACTCTCGGGAAGGGTGACACACGACCACTTGATTCGATTTATTTCTTTATCTCCCCGTGAATTGTATGTTTATAACAATAGGGACAGAATTTCTTCAATTCCAATCGACTAGGCGTATTGTGTCGATTTTTTTGAGTAATATACCTGGAAATACCCGTTGATTCCTTATTAACGCCGTTTCGAACACAACTGGTACATTCCAAAATAATCGTTACTCGGACATCTTTACTCTTGGCCATAAACCTCCTTTGAGTTTTTAATTCACCCAACTCCTCTATTTTCCGATCAAAAGCGAAGAAGAAAGGAATGAAAAAAAATAAAAGTTGCTAACTCAAAACCAAATCCTGAAGGATTTCGTTACAATTGATTGCAATCAATATAGTAGATCAATATAGATTATAGTAAACAATAAGAATAAGTAATACAATGATTTCTAACTCTATTTAGAATCACAGTACGGTATTTTTTTATTTAAGTATCTTGTAAGATACTGTTGTTCCAGCCGCATTTCTCTTTTCGCTCTACTAGTAATTTAATTGGAGCTTGAACCAGAGTTTTGGTGGGGTTGAATCCACTTTTTTCGTTCTACCTTCCTTAATTTATCTAATTCTTACCTAATTCTAAAAAACTAAAAAAAAGGGGGGCGAGAGATTAGTCACAGATATTTGATTGTATCTCGATCTAATTTTTTTCACCCCGTCCCGCGGCAATAACTAGAATTAAAAAAAAGGGAAGGTTAACGCATCCGGGAAGAAACGATTGATCTCTATCAATAAACCCGCTAAAGAACCGAACCATAGAGTACTTAGTACCGGTGCTACGGAAAGATATGTTTTTAGATCTCGCATTTAAAATTCTCCTTCTTTATATTTATCGTATTCCATTATGTATGGTAATACATATATAATCACATGTATGTGTGGTTAAAGACCACTTGTATTTGTATATTTGTACGCAGAATTCCTAATTCAAAATTCAAATTGAAATGTACGATGATTCGATAGATAAGATTTTCCTTTCCTTAAAACAGCAAAATAGATCCCTTTCCGCCTGAGAATTCCCGCCAAAAAAGATTTCTTGTTATATGGTATGAGACCAAAAAGAGGAAATGGAAAGATAATTATTGTATATCAATAAATGAAATAAGGGTGTGGAAAACAAGCACAGGGATTCTCTACAATGACATTGTAGACCAATTGAAAGGGATGTAGCGCAGCTTGGTAGCGCGTTTGTTTTGGGTACAAAATGTCACGGGTTCAAATCCTGTCATCCCTACCTATTACTTCTCCTTTGAGCAGTAACGAGGGAGCCATTTTAGCTTTTAGATTGATTAAAATTAAGCATACAGAATCTATCATTTTCTCATATTATATACCTATATATGATAGTATAGGTATGTGCGGTGTATTGGGGTTATAAAATAAAAGAATCCTCTTTTTTACAGTCTTATTTATTATTTATGATAAAAAAGCGCTCTTAGTTCAGTTCGGTAGAACGTGGGTCTCCAAAACCCAATGTCGTAGGTTCAAATCCTACAGAGCGTGATTCCGCTCTTGTTAGGTCGAAAATTCCACTGAACTAAAAAAAAGAAAAGAATTGAACAGCAATTCGAATTTGACCTCCTTGGATTAAATTTAAGGGGTCAGTCAAAAAAAAAGATGGTAATTAATCAAAGGTCCAACTGATCACCACGTCTGTATTGTAAATATGCGGTTACGAATAAGCCAGCCAAAGTAATAGGAATTAGACCTAAGACGATTCCAAATAGAAAAACTTCAATCATTTCAATTTATTTGAAAAGAGAAAAAGAAAGGTAATATCTATCCCTAAATAGTAATCTCTATTGCCCACGAATCTCAATAACTAAAAATTTATAATTAACACGGTAAGGAACTATAGAAGAATATATTGAATAGGACAGAAAGATTTGTTTTTATGAATTGTTCGTTCATTCAATTCATTTTCAAATAAGTCGTATCTTACTCAAACCAATAAATAGAGCTGAGGTTATAGTTAAAGCTGCTAGTAAAAAACCGAAATAACTAGTTATAGTAGGCATGAAGGAGCTAAATGAAATATGTTCTTTTTATACATATGTTTATAAAGCACTTACCTAAGTTTCCCTTTTTAAAAGAGATGGAGATAAGCAAAAATACCAATTGAAAGAATAAGTTCAATTGAAATAAATTTTCTTTTTTGATTCATCAATCATTATAAATGGTATTTACAAAAATAGAGCGACAGGGCAAGAGTAGAAAAGAAAAATAAATCGATTCATCATCTTTGTAATTAGGTCAAGAAAAAACCTTTCGATCTAATACAAGAATACAAGAATAGACGCCTCACAAATATTGATTATTAGAATTTTTTTATT